AATTCCCCGAGTGGTACGAGGATTTAAAAGATTGGAATAGAGAAATGCATGTTAAATGCACCTATAACGGTGTGCAATTATCAGAAACAGAATTTCCGAAAGACTGGTTAACAGACGGTATTCAGATAAAGATCCTATTTCCTTTATGTCTGAAACCTTGGCGCAGATCCAAGCTACGATCCCATCATAGAGATCCAATGAAAAAGAAAGGAAAAAAGGTCAATTTTTGTTTTTTAACAATCTGGGGAATGGAAACCGAACTACCTTTTGGTTCTCCCCGAAAACAACCTTCCTTCTTTGGACCCATTTATAAAGAACTCAAAAAAAAAATTAGAAAAGCGAAAAAAAAATGTTTTCTAGTTCTAAGAGTTTTCAAAGAAAAAACAAAATGGTTTCTAAGGGTCTCAAAAGAAAAAACAAGATGGATTATCAAAATAGTTCTATTTATAAAAAGAATAATAAAAGAGTTTTCAAAAGTAAACCCAATTTTATTATTTGGATTGAAGAAAGTATATGAACCGAATGAAAATGGAAAATATTCCATAACCCTAATGAATAATAAGATTGTTCCTGAATCGACCATCCAAATAAGATCCATGGATTGGACAAATTATTCACTGACAGAAAAAAGAATGAAGGATCTGTCTGATAGGACAACCCTAATCAGAAATCAAATGGAAAGGGTCACAAAAGACAAAAGAAAAATATTTCTAACTCCAGATATGAATATTCGTCCTAACGATACAAGTTGTGTTGATAAAAGATCGGAATCGCAGAAACATATTTGGAAGATATCAAAAAGAAAAAGTGAGATATTCATATTCATACGCAAATGGCACTATTTTATGAAATTTTTCAGTGAAAGAATATACATAGATATCTTTCTATGTACCATTAACATTCCCAGAGTCAATGTACAACTTTTCCTTGAATCAACAAAAAAGATTATCAATAAATACATTTACAATGATGAAAAAAATAAAGAAGAGATTGATGAAACAAATCAAAACACAATTCACTTTATTTCGACTATCAAAAAGTCGCTTTCTAATATTAGTAATAAGAAATCAAAGATTTGTTGTGACCTATATTCCTTGTCCCAAGCATCTGTATTTTACAAATTATCACAAATCCAAGTTACTAACAAGTCTCTCTTGAGATCTTTACTTCAGTCTCGAGAAGCATATCTTCTTCTTAAGGATAGAATAAGGAATTACTTTGGAACACGAAGAATATTTGATTCCAAATCAAGACATAAAAAACTTCCGAATTCTGAAATAAATGAATGGAAAAACTGGTTAAGGAGTCATTATCAATACAATTTATCTCAGACTCGATGGTCTAGATTAGTACCGCAAAAGTGGCGAAATAGGGTCAATCAATGTCGTACGATTCAAAATAAAGACTCAAAAAAGAATTCATATGAAAAAGACCAATTCATTCATTACGAGAAACAAAATGATTATGCAGTGAACTTATTGCCGAGTCAAAAAGGAAAATTGAAAAAACACTACAGATATGATCTTTTTTCATATAAATATATTAATTATGGGGATAGGAAAGACTCATATATTTATCGATCCCCATTACAAGTAAATGAGTACCGAAAGATTCCATATAATTACAACAGACCTAAAACCGAATCATTTTATATACCGGGGGGTATATCTATTAGTGATTATCTAGGAGAAGAGTATATTACTGATACGGGTAAAAATACGGATAGAAAATATTTGGAGTGGAAAATTTTCAATTTTCGTCTTAGAAAGAATATCAATATTGAGGCCTGGACCGATATGGATACCGGGACCAACATTAATAAAATTACTAAGACTGGGACTAATTATTATCAAATGATTGATAAGAAAGATCTTTTCTATCTCACGATTCATCAAGAAATCAACCCATCCAATCCAAAAAGTTTTTTTTTTTATTGGATGGGAATGGATGAAAAAATGGTATATCGTCCCATATCAAACCTGGAATCTTGGTTCTTCTCAGAATTTGTGCCACTTTATGATGCATATAAGATTAAACCATGGGTTATACCAATCAAATTACTTCTTTTCATTTTTAATGAAAATGAAAACATTAATGAAAATAAAAACATTAGTGAAAATAAAAACATCAGCGGAAATAAAAAAAGGGATCTTCGTATATCATATAATCAAAAAGAATATCTTGAATTAGAAAATCGAAATCAAAAAGAACAGCTTGTCCAAGGAAATCTTGGCTCAGACGCACGAAACCGACAAAAGGATGTTGAAAAGGATTACACAGAATCAGACATTAAAAAACGTGGAAAGAAAAGACAATCCAAGAGTAACAAGGAAGCGGAACTAGAGTTCTTCCTGAAAAGATATTTGCTTTTTCAATTGAGATGGGATGGTCCTTTGAATCAAAGAATGATCAATAATGTTAAGGTATATTGTTTTCTGCTTAGACTGAGAAATCCAAAGGAAATTGCTATATCCTCTATTCAAAGAGGAGAAATGCACCTGGATGTAATGTTGATCCAGAAGGATCTAACTCTTACAGAATTGATAAAAAGGGGACTATTTATTATCGAACCGGCGCGTCTTTCTATAAAATGGGATGGACAATTTATTATGTATCAAACTATAGGTATTTCATTGGTCCATAACAGTAAGTGCCAAACTAATGGAAGATACCGAGAAAAAAGATATGTTGATGAGAATTATTTCGATGGATCCATTGCACAACATAGAAAGATGCTTGTGAATGGAGACGAAAATCATTATGATTTGCTTGTTCCTGAAAATATTCTATCTCCTAGGCGTCGTAGAGAATTTAGAATTCTAATTTGTTTCAATTCCAGAAATAGGAATGTTATGGATAGAAATCCAGTATTTTTCAATGACAACAATGTAAGGAACTGTGGGCCATTTTTGGATGAGGACAAGCATATTGATACAGATATAAATAAATTAATTCAATTCAAATTATTTCTTTGGCCCAATTATCAATTAGAGGATTTAGCTTGTATGAATCGCTACTGGTTTGATACCAATAATGGCAGTCGTTTCAGTATGTCAAGGATACATATGTATCCACGATTCAGAATTCGTTGATGGTTGGTACATTTCCTATATATCGCGTATCATATCCGGTATATGAAGGTAGACAGATGTACACACACGCTGTGTTACATTCTAATACATGATACCGATTCAATGACGTATCAATTGAATCTAGGAATGAATCGGCAGAATCTTCTTAGATCAAAATCATTTTCTTTTGTGGGTGTAGAAATTTTTTTTTCTATCGGATCCTAAATTTTATTTATTAATTTGATTTGATAGAAAAAAAGTAGTATATGAATAAATCCAGATCCAGATTATTGTGTGTATCAGATCGAAATGACTGGCATTATTATTATTCCTGATCGGTAAAATCCATATCTGTGGAAAAGAAAAAAAAAAAAGAGAGAGAGAGAGAAGAATTATTTTTATGGTCAAAAATTCATTTATCTCGGTTATTCCGCAAGAAGAAAAAAACAAAGGGTCTGTTGAATTTCAAGTATTCAGTTTCACCAATAAGATACAGAGACTTACTTCACATTTGGAATTACACAAAAAGGACTATTTATCTCAGATAGGTCTGCGGAAAATTCTAGGAAAACGTCAACGGCTGCTAGCTTATTTGTCAAAGAAAAATAGAGTGCGTTATAAAAAATTAATCGATCAGTTAGATATTCGGGAACCAAAAACTCGTTAATTTGAAGATTGTTTCAATTCTTTGGTTTATTAGATCTTGAATTTTGATGAACCCCATTTCGTTTTCAGCAATTCATAGAATAATGGATCGGGGAAGATATGAATGTACCGGATACAAGAAAAGACCTCGTGATAGTTAATATGGGTCCTCACCACCCATCAATGCATGGTGTTCTTCGACTTATCGTTACTCTAGACGGTGAAGATGTTATTGACTGCGAACCCGTATTGGGTTATTTACACAGAGGGATGGAAAAAATTGCAGAAAACCGAACAATTATACAATATCTTCCTTATGTAACACGTTGGGATTATTTAGCTACTATGTTCACAGAGGCAATAACGGTAAATGCACCAGAACAATTAGGAAATATTCAAGTACCTAAAAGAGCCAGCTATATCAGAGTTATTATGCTGGAGCTGAGTCGTATCGCTTCTCATTTATTATGGCTTGGGCCTTTTATGGCGGATATCGGTTCACAAACTCCCTTCTTCTATATTTTTAGAGAAAGGGAATTGATATATGACCTATTCGAAGCTGCCACAGGTATGCGAATGATGCATAATTATTTCCGTATCGGGGGAGTCGCTGCTGATCTACCTCATGGCTGGATAGATAAATGTTTGGATTTCTGCGATTATTCTTTAACAGGAGTTGTTGAATATCAAAAGCTTATTACGCGAAATCCCATTTTTTTGGAACGAGTTGAAGGGGTGGGCATTATTGGTGGGGAGGAAGCAATAAATTGGGGTTTATCAGGACCAATGCTACGAGCTTCCGGAATCCAATGGGATCTTCGTAAAGTTGATCATTATGAGTGTTACGATGAATTCGATTGGGAAGTCCAGTGGCAAAAAGAAGGAGACTCATTAGCTCGTTATTTAGTACGAATCAATGAAATGACGGAATCCATAAAAATTATTCAACAGGCTCTGGAAGGAATTCCGGGGGGTCCCTATGAGAATTTAGAAGTTCGACGCTTTGATAGAGCAAGGGATTCCGAATGGAATGGTTTTGAATATCGATTCATTAGTAAAAAGCCTTCTCCCACTTTTGAATTGTCGAAACAAGAACTTTATGTGAGAGTAGAAGCCCCAAAGGGAGAATTGGGAATTTTTATGATAGGAGATAATAGTGTTTTTCCCTGGAGATGGAAAATTCGTCCACCGGGTTTCATCAATTTGCAAATTCTTCCTCAGCTAGTTAAAAGAATGAAATTGGCTGATATCATGACGATACTAGGTAGTATAGATATCATTATGGGAGAAGTTGATCGTTGAAATGATAATTGATACGACAGAAGTACAAGCTATCAATTCTTTTTCCAGATCGGAATCCTTAAAAGAGGTCTATGACCTCTTATGGCTGCTTGTCCCTATTTTTATTCCTATATCGGGAATCACAATAGGTGTACTCGTGATTGTGTGGTTAGAAAGAGAAATATCTGCAGGGATACAACAACGTATCGGACCTGAATATGCCGGTCCTTTGGGAATTCTTCAAGCTCTAGCAGATGGGACCAAACTACTTTTGAAAGAAGATCTTCTCCCCTCTAGAGGAGATATTCGTTTATTCAGTATCGGGCCATCTATAGCGGTCATATCCATTCTACTAAGTTATTCAGTAACTCCTTTTGGCTATCGCCTTGTTCTAGCCGATCTCAGTATAGGCGTTTTTTTATGGATCGCTATTTCCAGTATTGCTCCTATTGGACTTCTTATGTCAGGATATGGATCGAATAATAAATATTCCTTTTCAGGTGGTCTACGAGCTGCTGCTCAATCTATTAGTTATGAAATACCATTAACTTCGTGTGTGTTATCAATATCTCTACGTGTGATTCGTTGGAACATGAGCCTTTACCTCTTTCCTAGAAATAAAGGAAAGGGGTTGAATGTTATTGAATAGATATCTTTTTTTTTATTCATCATTCGGGTCGATGAGTTAAACCAGATAGTTATATGAGTGAAACAAAACAGCTTATGAATTTGCAGTTAAGAAGATTGATCCTCATTCCCTATGTACGAGAGTAAAGTGGAAGTAAACATAAATGGTCGAAACTGTTTACCCCAAGATTGGTTGATTAGTCATCATGACTTGAAGCGGGTGCAAAAGATCAACTGTATGGAGTTTCGACTATATATATGTATTACCATATCGGGGATCAATCAAAAATGAGTGGACGGTTAGGAACACCAAGGTACACAAAGGATTAGTGATGGAGATAATGTAAGGTATCCAAAGGGATATTTCTGCATAAAAGGAATCATAATGAGGGCTTTAAGTTGGTAGAAATGATCAAGCAGTACTTCCTCACGATTCCGATCCAGAGTACGCTTCTATCCACTGATTAAAGAAATGACTGTCGAGAACGAAGTAATCCTTTATTTTTTAGAAACCCCTTCCCTCTTCTGAGTAAGAAAGAAGAAAAGGAACGAAAGAAATGGAATGCAATAGGAAAACTGAATAATAAATAAGAGATCTTTGTTTATTCTTTCTTTCCTCAACCCTATCCATATTTATACAGATAGAATTCTTATCATGATTCATCAACTATAACTCATGAACTAGTGTCTAATTTTTTTTTTTCGTACGAAAGATATGGGTCGAAATATCTATTGAAACAACGAGTATTTTATGGAAGGATTAAGTTATTACTGAACAAAGAGAATTGTAATTCTAATTATATTAGAAAGGATGAGATCAATTCAGAAGCGCTTTTTTTTTTATTATTATGGCGGACAGAATTCCATTGGTCTAATTCGGGACTCTTCGATGCATCTTTACTCTATCTACAAGCATGCCAGGGTAATAATGAACCAGTCTTTAGATTTATTTATGGCCATTGAGGAGCCGTATGAAGCTGAGGTCTCATGTGCGGTTCTGGAATAGCGATGGGAATAGTGATGTTATCATCGACTATGATTATCTAACAGTTCAAGTACAGTTGATATAGTTGAGGCACAGTCAAAATATGGTTTTTGGGGGTGGAATCTGTGGCGTCAACCTATAGGTTTTATAGTTTTTCTAATTTCTTCCCTAGCGGAATGTGAGAGATTACCCTTTGATTTACCAGAAGCAGAGGAGGAATTAGTAGCAGGTTATCAAACCGAATATTCAGGTATCAAATCTGGTTTATTTTACGTTGCTTCTTACCTAAATCTACTAGTTTCTTCATTATTTGTAACAGTTCTTTACTTGGGCGGGTGGAATCTCTCTATTCCGTACATATTCATTCCTGAACCTTTCAGAATAAATAAAACGGGTGGGGTCTTTGGAATGACAATTGATATCTTTATTACATTAGCTAAAGCTTATTTGTTCCTGTTCATTCTTATCACAACAAGATGGACTTTACCTAGGATGAGAATGGACCAACTATTAAATCTTGGGTGGAAATTTCTTTTACCTATTTCTCTAGGCAATCTATTATTAACAACTTCTTCCCAACTCGTTTCGCTGTAACAGAATATAATATTCTAGATTCATAACCTATCTAGAACAAGAGAAAGAAACATCAAATTATTCATGGATATCCACGATATGTTTCCTATGGTGACTGGGTTCATGAATTATAGTCAACAAACAATACGAGCTGCAAGGTACATTGGTCAAAGTTTCATGATTACCTTATCCCACGTGAATCGTTTACCTGTGACTATTCAATATCCTTATGAAAAATCGATCACATCGGAGCGTTTTCGTGGTCGAATTCACTTTGAATTTGATAAATGCATTGCTTGTGAAGTATGTGTTCGGGTATGTCCTATAGATCTACCCGTTGTTCATTGGAGATTGGAAACAGATATTAGAAAGAAACGATTGATTAATTATAGTATTGATTTTGGAATCTGTATATTTTGTGGTAACTGCGTCGAGTATTGTCCAACAAACTGTTTATCAATGACTGAAGAATATGAACTTTCTACTTATGATCGTCACGAATTGAATTATAATCAAATTGCTTTGGGTCGATTACCAATGTCAGTAATTGGAGATTACACAATTCGAACAATTACGAATTAAAATCAAAATAGCCACGGGTAAACCTATTGATTCAAGAACGATTACCAATTACTAAGATTCGTTTTTGATCTAAAGTAAAGGAGTGAGGCTTCTTTCATTTTGCTAGGTCAGTAACTACAAATCATAACTATTGGTTGGTGAGAATTACGGCTTGATTTGGACTTAGAATGGATTCATATATCCGTGATGATTTCAAAATATACAATTCCGAACTACTCTTTCGGATAGAGTAGCGGGATTGATCCAATAACTGTATCTATATCAATCCATACCTAATTAGGATTCAATTAGGAACTATCATATAGAAGAAAAAAAAAAGGTAACCTATTTTTTCTTGGATCGGTCAGTAAGTTTATGAAATATTTCAACTTATTTATCTCTTATTTTACACATAATGGATTTACCTGGACCAATACATGATATTCTTTTAGTATTTCTGGGATCAGGTCTTATATTAGGAGGTCTTGGGGTGGTATTACTTACCAATCCAATTTATTCTGCCTTTTCGTTGGGATTGGTTCTTGTTTGTATATCCTTATTCCATATTCCATCTAACTCCTATTTTGTAGCTGCTGCACAGCTCCTTATTTACGTGGGAGCTGTAAATGTTTTAATCGTATTTGCTGTGATGTTCATGAATGGTTCAGAATATTACAACGATTTCTATCTTTGGACCGTTGGGGATGGGGTCACTTCGCTGGTTTGTACAAGTATTCTTTTTTTACTAATTACTACTATCTCGGATACATCATGGTACGGGATTATTTGGACTACAAGATCAAACCAGATTATAGAGCAGGACCTAACAAGTAACGTTCAACAAATTGGGATTCATTTATCAACAGATTTTTACCTTCCATTTGAACTCGTTTCTATAATTCTTTTAGTTGCTTTGATAGGTGCAATTGCTATGGCCCGTCAGTAAAAAGTAATAAATAGTTAGAATTCTAAATCCAAAATAAATAAAGTCTTGTTTTGTTCTATGTTATTGTTATCACATCCATTTTTCTTCAGTTCTATTTTCATATTGTTCATATATTAAATTGAAAGGGGTTTAGTTCGGTCCATTACTAATACCTTACTTTGTTTCGTACTTGTTATATTCTAGTCAATCAAATTGGTTAAATTGTTGTTCATATTGAAATGAATCGAGATTGATGAGGAGTTGGTCAATGATGACCGAACATGTACTTATTTTGAGTGCCTATTTATTTTCTATCGGTATTTATGGATTGATCACAAGCCGAAACATGGTTAGAGCACTTATGTGTCTTGAGCTTATACTGAATGCGGTTAATATAAATCTCGTAACATTTTCTGATTTGTTTGATAGTCGTCAATTAAAAGGAGATATTTTCTCCATTTTTGTTATAGCTATTGCAGCCGCTGAAGCAGCTATTGGGCCGGCTATTGTTTCATCGATCCATCGTAACCGAAAATCAACTCGTATCAATCAATCGAATTTGTTGAATAAATAGTCGTAATGATCTAAATAAAGACAGATGTATATCTATAATATATTCACCAATTTTAGAATTAGCATGTATGACTCGTATGGCCATGTTTGCTGAAACGTAAGAAATCAAAGTATCTTGGCCCTCTCTCATGAACAGATCCAGAAGTAGATTGATTATAAAAAAAAAATTCTGGTAAATCACTGATTCGTCTGGCGTCTACAATATCCAATTCAATTACTACTAATTTATAACCAGATCGAAAATGGATAAAGTTCAAAAAATTTATAGATCCAATGTCACATTCAGTAAAGATTTATGATACATGTATAGGGTGTACTCAATGTGTAAGAGCCTGCCCCACAGATGTATTGGAAATGATACCTTGGGACGGATGTAAAGCTAAACAAATTGCTTCTGCTCCAAGAACAGAGGACTGTGTAGGTTGTAAGAGATGTGAATCCGCTTGTCCAACGGATTTCTTGAGTGTTCGGGTTTACTTATGGCATGAGACAACTCGCAGCATGGGTCTAGCTTATTGATACGTTCCAGAAAAATCCACTTGAATCCATTTGATTCCTCTTTACCGACAAAAACCCGTACTCGAGAAATTATTCCGAGCGCGGGTTTTTCTGGTCAAAGTCTATCTTGTCTTTACCACGAGTTATTTTCCTTGGTTAACAATAATTGTTGTTTTGCCGATATCTGCGGGTTCCTTAATTTTCTTTCTTCCTCATAGAGGAAATAAAAATAAGGTGGTTCGGTGGTATACTATTTGTATATGCTTATTAGAACTCCTTCTAATGACCTATGCATTCTGTTATCATTTCCAATTGGACGATCCATTAATCCAACTGGAGGAGGCTTATAAATGGATAAATATTTTTGATTTTCACTGGAGACTAGGAATTGATGGACTTTCCATAGGACCCATTTTACTGACGGGATTCATCACTACTTTAGCTACTTTAGCGGCTCGGCCAGTTACTAGAGATTCGCGATTGTTCCATTTCCTGATGTTAGCAATGTACAGTGGTCAAATAGGATCATTTTCTTCTCGAGACCTTTTACTTTTTTTCCTCATGTGGGAGTTAGAATTAATTCCTGTTTATCTACTTCTATCCATATGGGGAGGGAAGAAACGTCTGTACTCAGCTACAAAGTTTATTTTGTACACAGCAGGGGGTTCTATTTTTCTCTTAATGGGAGTTCCGGGTATGGGTTTATATGGCTCCAATGAACCAACATTAAGTTTTGAAACATTAGCTAATCAATCCTATCCTTTGGGGTTGGAAATAATATTCTATTTTGGCTTCCTTATTGCTTATGCTGCCAAATCGCCGATTATACCCCTGCATACATGGTTACCAGATACCCACGGAGAAGCGCATTACAGTACATGTATGCTTCTAGCGGGAATCTTATTAAAAATGGGAGCATATGGATTGATTCGGATCAATATGGAATTATTACCCCATGCTCATTCTATATTTTCTCCCTGGTTGATGATAGTAGGAGCGATTCAAATAATCTATGCAGCTTCAACTTCTTTCGGTCAACGCAATTTAAAAAAGAGAATAGCCTATTCCTCCGTATCTCATATGGGTTTCACACTTATAGGAATCGGTTCCATAACCGATACGGGAATCAACGGAGCCGTTTTACAAATAATCTCTCATGGATTTATTGGTGCTGCGCTTTTTTTCTTGGCGGGAACGAGTTACGATAGAATATGTCTTGTTTATCTCGACGAAATGGGAGGAATAGCTATCCCAATGCCAAAAATATTTACCACGTTCAGTAGCTTCTCAATGGCTTCTCTTGCATTGCCAGGAATGAGTGGTTTTGTTGCAGAATTGGTAGTATTTTTTGGAATAATTACCAGTCCGAAATATCTTTTAATACCAAAAATACTAATTACTTTTGTAATGGCAATTGGAATGATATTAACTCCTATTTATTCATTATCTATGGTACGCCGTATGTTCTATGGATACAAGCTATTCAACGTTCCAAACTCTTATTTTGTGGATTCTGGACCACGAGAACTATTTGTTTCAGTCTGTATCCTTCTACCCGTAATAGCTATTGGTATTTATCCTGATTTCGTTCTCTCGCTATCAATTGACAGGATAGAAGCTATTCTATCTAATTATTTTCATAAATAGTTTTCATCAATAAGACAAGACATAAAGTCAAAGAATCCTGTGATTTTAAAAATCGTTCACTGTACAATGCAATGAAAGAAAAAAGAATGAAGTGAATTGAAATCAGATATATCTGGAGTTTTTGAGAACCATTTGAATCACTACTTGATTCAAATGGTTCTCAAAAACTTGCACAAACCTTCTTTATATACGGGACGATATTCCTATGTATTCTTCAGGCCTTTTCTTCAATTAGATGTTAATGTGAATGAACCATAACTATGTAGTCCTATTCCTAATAGATTGACTCCAAAATAGCATATCCAAATTATAAGAAATCCGATCGAAGCCACAATTGCCGAATCCACACCCTGAAAGTTCTGATTTGTTCTACTATGTAGATAAATCGCGAATATGGTCCAAGTAATAAATGCCCAAGTTTCCTTGGGGTCCCAATTCCAATAAGACCCCCATGCTTCATTAGCCCATACTGCTCCCGAAAGAATACCTATGGTTGAAAAAGTAAACCCTAGACTAATGACACGATAACTACAATGATCTAATTGCTGAGTCAATTGATACCTGTGATAATTCATAAATGAAAGAAAAGAAGTTTTTTGTAAAACACTTCTTTTTTCATTCACAAAGGAAAATGACCCAATTAATAAATGATTGCTTTTACCAGGAATACCTCGATTTTTTCGAAATGTAATGACTAAAAGAGCTACTGATAATAACGATCCACACAAAAGAGCTGCATAGCTCAATAACATCATACTTACGTGCATCATTAACCACTGGGATTGTAGAGCAGGTACTAATATTGCAGATTGATGCATTTCAGTTGAAAGACCCGAAGTGGCAAATCCTTGAGTAAAAATGGCACTTGGCGCGGTTATTGCGCTTAAAAAATTTTTCTGGTTCCCTATTTTAGGAACCCTATGAATAATGGCGAAACCCCACGAAAGGAACATTAAAGATTCATATAAATCACTTAACGGGAAATGTCTCGAATAAATCCAACGAGTAACTAATAATCCTGTTATACAGAAAAAAGTAGCCATCATGCCCTTTTCTGACGAATCAAATAGTCCTACAGTTTCATGGACTAATAAGGTCATTAAATGAATCGTAATTACAATTGAAATGATAGAAAAAGAGATGTGAGTTAATATATGTTCTAAAGTCGCAAATATCATAAAAAAAAATTGTTTTTTTTTTTTAAGGAGGGTATCCCAAATTACGAAATGGAAATCCGTAATTGAATTCATTATAGGATCTATTGTTGTGCTTTTTTTAGAGAATGCCGCCACTCGGACTCGAACCGAGATGCTCTAGCACTGCTTCCTAAGAGCAGCGTGTCTACCAATTTCACCATGGCGGCTTGATTGAAATAATCATAGCCTATATGATGTTCAATCGTCGAGATTGAAGGATTTAATGCAATCTATTTTAGGAAACGTTTGAATCCATGAATAAAGACCCATTCAAATAAATATTTAAACGTTCCATAATCCTTAGTCTCGTGGTAGAGTGTCATTTTTAACAGCGGGCTTTCCCGTATTCTAAGTTCTTCTGGAACAGTTGGAACTAGACGGTTATGCCCTCAGTCGAAGTATAGAACCAAGAATTTTTTTTTTCTCATTTTGATTCATTTCTCATTTATTTGATTTCGTAGATCCGAAATCAAAAAGATTCATTTTCAATAAACAAAAGAAAACAATCTTTTTTATGTATCACAACCTCATTACTACATCCAAGGAATTTCTATAAATATTTTGATAGTTTGATATCAAAACTGTATTAATGATTGGGATCCTCATTGTCTACATAACATAATTCGTGTGAGGATTTACCAAACCAATTAAGTATTGGGCCAGGCATATCAATCATTTAACAAAAGAGTTTTGATCTTTATCGGAATTCTATACTTTACTTAGAAACCTTAGAAAATCTAATTTTAACTTATAAGATCTCTTTAAATAGATAAAATCTATTTAGATATTAGATCTAGATATATCGATTGATCGATCCTCCAGCCCAAACATAGGATAGGATCTATTTTGGTTGGATTAGGTAAGATTGACTCATTCTTTGTACATAAATATGGATCTCCAGGGGATCTGGCAGTTTTATTAGTTTGTTTTTTTGTTGATCCATTCGACACAAGAGGGAGTCTATGTAGATATGTAGTGATTCAGAGAGCTACAAAGCAAGGTTTTCATTTAATCAATTAGTTTCAATGATCCATTGATTTTTACTATAGATCTTATCTCTGCGCTGCTATGGAACAAAAAAAAAAAGGGGGGGTTCAAACCTCGTTCATACTTGTTTCAGATCTTCCAAAAATCTTAATGATGTATAACTATTGGAGATACATAATCCAATAAACCCCTTCCTAAAAAAAAAAAGAAATAAGAGTTTTGTTATTGTGAGTAAAAAGCGAATCGATGGGGAAAGTTACAATCCCCATCTCGCAAATTATAAAAATCTACTATAACTATAAAACTATAATGAAAAGTGAAACCTTGTATTTTGTGTCTAACTACTTCTTTTTTTTTTTTTTTTTTTTTCAAACAAAAAAGAAATTCTTTTTAGAACCTAGTATACAGAATAATTCTTATTCTACATACCACAACAGCTAGTTCTATTTCGTATTGATAAGTTCAAAACTTTAGTTAATGTGAATTCTTCATCTTATAAATCATCCAATTCATCGAGTCATGTCGATTCAGATCATTCTAAGGCTTTATTTTTGTCGCACAAAAAAACTTTTTGAATGCCCAGTAGAAATCGATTTAGCTAAAGATAAGGCTTTTGCCGCGACCTGACATCCCTTTCCCTTCCAAATATTTTTACGAATACGCTTTTTTGAAAGAGAAGTACGTTTCTTTGGAACCGCCATTTCAAAAAAAAAAAAGATCACTCATTTTTATAGTTGGATGTGAAAGACATTTATTGTTCAAAATGGATTGTTCTTTCTATTCATTATTTATTCCATAGTTAATACTTACTTCATAATATATAAAAATATAGATACGTAAGCATCGCATATGGTATCACTAGGGATAAAAAAAAGAAAATAGAAGCAAAAAGAAAGAACGATGTGATTTTCAAAGGAGTTTTTTTTTTTTTAACATCTCTATTACATACAATATTACATACAATGTCCGAAGAAAAATTTGTACTGATTGGTAGCTTCATATCTTCATTCAATCTATGTATGTCTATGAGCGGGATCTACTACCGTGGAAATGGAATCGGTTGCTATCGATAAGAATCAAAAAGGTTTCAATTCATATCTCAGTCTCTTTATATATTCTATTGTTTGTCATCTTACCTTTAATAAATCGAAAAGCTTAAGAACCCTTACCTAGTTTAATAAAACAATAATGAATGTCACTTTTTCTATTAATTGATCAAGCTCCGAGATAGAGTCCCCATAATTTAAATGAATAGTTTAAATGAAGTAGTTAATCCGTTAAACAATACATTACTTGATAAGGGAAATTTTAGTAATTTCTTATTTTAGTTCTATGCGAAGTGACAATAGAGGATTTTCCATAAGGATGAGTTTGTTTTATTGGACTCGAAGCCAATCAATCAGTTCCACAATGAATTAGTTAATGACTCCGAATAAACTAAATAAAAAAAAAAACTAGGTCTTATTTTATGGGGTCGAGTTAATGACGGATCCTATGATACATATCAGAATCGAGTACTTGATTTTATTTTTGGTATCATTCTTTTTCCTTACTATATTGATATACATATGGATAGAAATCACCGTAATATCTGAGTGGAATGCTTTAAAATCTTACATTTTTTATCTTAATAAATATCTTCGTTAACATTAATAACTAGGTAGTCACTTGTAACTAGTAACTTGGTCATTTGAAGAAATGGAACTTCTTGATTTGAATTTTTTATTTTTTCAATATTTTGGAAAGAATCAGAATAATTAAGAATTCAAAATCATATTTGATTTTATATCTTTATTTTATTTATTTGATTATTGCTCCTTCAAAAAGAGATAAAGTCTGGTGAATCGGAAACAATTAATAAGAATAAAAAAAGAAAGTTTGATTTTCTTATGGAACATACATATCCATATACATGGATCATACCTTTTGCTCCACTTCCAGTTACTATGTCAATAGGATTGGGACTTCTGTTTGTTCCGACCGCAACAAAAAATCTTCGTCGTATGTGGACTTTTCCTAGTGTTTCATTGCTAAGTATAGTTATGGTTTTTTCATCCGATTTGTCTATTCAACAGATAAATGGCAGTTCTATCTATCAACATCTATGGTCTTGGACCATCAATAATGATTTTTCTTTAGAGTTCGGCCACTTGATCGACCCACTTACTTCTATTATGTCAATACTAATCACTACTGTTGGAATCATGGTTCTTATTTATAGTGACAATTATATGGCTCATGATCAAGGATATTTGAGATTTTTTGCTTATATGAGTTTTTCCAATACTTCCATGTTGGGATTAGTTACTAGTTCCAATTTGATACAAATTTATATTTTTTGGGAACTAGTGGGAATGTGCTCGTATTTATTAATAGGTTTTTGGTTCACACGACCCACTGCAGCAAATGCTTGTCAAAAAGCGTTTGTAACTAATCGTGTAGGGGATTTTGGGTTATTATTAGGAATCTTAGGTTTTTATTGGATAACAGGGAGTTTCGAATTTCGGGATTTGTTCGAAATCTTCAATAACTTGATCCATAATAATGGGGTCAATTCTTTATTTGCTACTCTGTGTGCCTCCCTATTATTCGTCGGTGCAATTGCTAAATCCGCACAATTTCCCCTTCATGTATGGTTACCTGATGCCATGGAAGGGCCTACTCCTATTTCGGCTCTTATACATGCTGCTACTATGGTAGCAGCGGGAATTTTTCTTGTCGCTCGGCTTCTCCCGCTTTTTACAGTCATACCTTACATAATGAATCTCATTTCTTTGATAGGTGCAATTACGGTACTATTAGGGGCTACTTTAGCCCTTGCTCAAAGAGACATTAAGAAAAGTTTAGCCTATTCTACAATGTCTCAATTGGGTTATATTATGTTAGCCCCAGGGATAGGCTCTTATCGAGCTGCTTTATTCCATTTGATCACTCATGCCTATTCGAAAGCATTATTGTTTTTAGGATCCGGATCAATTATTCATTCAATGGAACCCATTGTTGGATATTCACCAGATAAAAGTCAGAACATGGTTCTTATGGGTGGTTTAACAAAATATGTGCCAATTACAAAAACGACTTTTTTATTAGGTACACTTTCTCTTTGTGGAATTCCACCTCTTGCTTGTTTTTGGTCTAAAGATGAAATTCTTAATGATAGTTGGTTGTATTCACCGATTTTCGCGATAATAGCTTGTTTCACAGCAGGGTTAACTGCATTTTATATGTTTCGGATGTATTTACTTACTTTTGATGGTCATTTACGCGCCCTTTTTCAAAATTACAGTGTTACTAAAAATAGCTCGTTCTATTTAATATCTATATGGGGGAAAGAAGGAACCAAACTAGTTAACAGAAATTTGTTTTTATCAACAATGAATAATAATGAAAAGGTTTTCTTTTTTTCGAAAACGAAGATATACAAAACGGATGGCAATGTAAGAAATCTGATACGATCCTTTAGAATTTCTTTTGAAAAGAAAGACACTTCAACGTATCCCCATGAATCGGACAATACTATGCTATTGTCTCTACTTGTATTGGTCCTATTTACTTTGTTTGTTGGATCCATAGGAATTCCTTTCGATCAAGGAGTAATGGATTTTGATATATTATCGAAATGGTTAACTCCGTCAATAAATCTTTTACATCCAAATTCGAACTATTCTGTGGATTGGTATGAATTTGTGACAAATGCAACTTATTCAGTCAGTATAGCCTGTTTTGGAATATTCATAGCGTTTCTTTTATATGGTTCTGTTTATTCATCTTTTCAGAATTTGTACTTAATCAATTCATTTTTTAAAAAAATAGGTTCTAAGAGAATCTTCTTGGACCGAATAAAAAATGTGATATACAATTGGTCATATAATCGTGGTTACATAGATGTTTTTTATGCAACATGTATAATTAAAGGTATAAGAGGATTAGC